CAGTAAAAAAAAGGTATCTATACTTAATTTTACATGTAAGAATAATATAAATGCCTATTTTATAATATTTAATTTAATTAATTACACTAAATAAATAAATAAAAAATATAGGTTATTATATATATATAATTATATAATTATATTAAATATACATTTATTATAATATAAATATATATATAATATGAATAGAGATTAATGGACTCTACAATGCTAGAAATATCTATAAGATCCTCTTTTCTGGCCTCTAAAAATATGATCTTAAAATAGCTATAAGGTCCATGCACAACAATAAGTTATTCTGATTCGATATACTTCTCTCTATGTTATTACTATTAAATAAAGTATATATATATATTATACATATTGTACCTGGTCATTTTATACCCTTACTAAATTCAATACACTAAAATTATTTATGATTTAATCATAAATGTTTGACCCATAACATTTTTTGTTTTCATAAAAACAATGAAGTGCCTGATAAAAGGATTACTATGATAGAGTAAATCATGTAATTTAATTACCTTCATTATTATATTTAATAGATTTAAACTATTCCCTAAGACATCAAAAATCTTTGTGCATCATACACCTAAATATAAAAAGGTAAGCTAAGTTTAAGCTAATGGGCTCATACCCCATAAATAGGACATATCCTCCTTTTTAATCTTCTTAAATCCTTCAAAATTATTATTTATTCTATGTTTAATTTTAGGAACCTTAATTTCAGTTTGCTCAAACTCCTGATTTGGAGTCTGAATAGGGTTAGAAATTAATTTGCTTTCTTTTATTCCTCTTATATCTAATCAAAAAAATATCTTAAATTCTGAAGCATCACTAAAATATTTTTTAATTCAAGCTTTTGCTTCATCAACTTTATTGTTTTCAATCATTACCTCTTTCATCATATCCAATATGAGTTTTCAATTTAATTATGATCCTATCTATTCTCTTTTAATTAATTCCGCACTTTTATTAAAAATGGGAGCTGCCCCCTTTCATTTTTGATTTCCAGGAACAATAGAAGGATTAAATTGAATAAATTGTTTAATTTTAATAACATGACAAAAAATTGCCCCCTTGGTTTTATTGTCATATGTAATTGAAATAAACGAGTTTATTTACTTTATTATTATTTTATCAATTGTTATTGGTTCCCTAGGGGGTTTAAATCAAACTTCCCTACGAAAATTAATAGCTTATTCTTCTATCAACCATTTAGGTTGAATAATTGCGGGTTTAACAATTGGAGAAAATTTATGAATTATTTACTTTTGTATTTATACATTCTTAACTTCAAGAATTGTGCTTCTTTTTCATAATTTCAATGTTTATCATATTAATCAAAATTTCTTAATACTTTCAAGTCATCCGACAACAAAGTTCTTTCTATTTATTTCTTTTTTATCCTTAGGCGGTTTACCGCCATTTCTAGGATTTTTTCCTAAATGAATTGTTATTCAATCTATAGTGGAAACACTAAATATTTCTTTAATTACCATCATAGTAATTTCTACTCTAATTACACTATTTTTCTATATGCGATTAACTTTTAGCTCCTTTTTATTAGCATATTCAGAATTAAAGTGAAATAATCTTTCAGCTATAAATTCAACTTCTTATACTTTAATAACAATTTTAGCAGCAATTTCATCTCTAGGGTTAATACTTAGAACCTTAATTTACGAAATAATTTAAGGTTTTAAGTTAAACTAAACTAATAGCCTTCAAAGCTATCAATAAAAATAGATTTTTAAACCTTAGAGATCCCAGTAGTTATTACTACCACTTCAGAATTGCAGTCTAAAATTATTCCTTAACTATAAGATCCTGGTAGGAGAGAAAAGTTCTCGTGAATAAATTTACAGTTTATCGCCTATACCTCAGCCATCCTACCGAACAAATGACTTTTCTCTACCAACCATAAGGATATTGGAACCTTATATTTCATCTTTGGAGCCTGAGCTGGTATAGTAGGTACATCCCTAAGCCTATTAATTCGTGCGGAACTGGGTCAACCAGGTTATCTTATTGGAGATGACCAAATTTATAATGTAATTGTTACAGCTCATGCATTCGTAATAATTTTCTTTATAGTTATACCTATTATAATTGGAGGATTTGGGAACTGATTAGTACCTTTAATACTTGGAGCCCCTGATATAGCTTTTCCCCGAATAAACAATATGAGATTTTGACTCTTACCCCCATCTTTGACACTACTCCTTGCGAGAAGCCTTGTCGAAAACGGAGCAGGCACTGGTTGAACGGTGTACCCACCGCTATCTGCCGGAATTGCACATGCAGGTGCTTCTGTAGATTTAGCTATTTTCTCTTTACATTTAGCAGGAATTTCATCAATTCTAGGGGCCGTAAATTTTATTACCACAACAATTAATATACGAGCTCCAGGTATATCTCTTGATCAAACTCCTTTATTTGTTTGAGCTGTAGCAATTACAGCTCTTCTATTATTATTATCTCTACCAGTACTAGCAGGAGCCATTACAATACTCTTAACAGATCGAAACCTAAATACTTCATTTTTTGATCCTGCAGGGGGTGGAGATCCTATTCTCTACCAACACTTATTTTGATTCTTTGGTCACCCAGAAGTTTACATTTTAATTTTACCTGGATTTGGTATAATTTCCCATATTATTAGTCAAGAAAGTGGTAAAAAGGAAGCCTTTGGAACACTTGGGATAATTTATGCAATATTAGCAATTGGTTTATTAGGATTTGTTGTATGAGCACACCATATATTTACAGTTGGAATAGATGTCGATACACGTGCATATTTTACATCAGCTACAATAATTATTGCTGTTCCAACCGGAATTAAAATTTTCAGTTGATTAGCTACTCTTCATGGCACACAATTAAATTATAGTCCCTCACTTTTATGAGCCTTAGGATTTGTATTCTTATTCACAATTGGAGGTCTTACTGGAGTCGTATTAGCTAATTCATCTATTGATATTATCCTTCATGATACATACTATGTGGTGGCTCATTTTCATTATGTGTTATCTATGGGAGCCGTTTTTGCTATCATAGCAGGATTTATTCAATGATACCCATTATTTACAGGATTAACTCTTAATAACAAATGATTAAAAATTCAATTTACAACAATATTTATCGGAGTAAACCTAACATTCTTCCCTCAACACTTTTTAGGATTAGCAGGAATACCACGACGATATTCAGATTACCCTGATTCCTATACAGCATGAAATGTCATCTCAAGCCTAGGATCCACAATCTCATTCATTGGTATTTTAATCTTAGTTTTTATTATTTGAGAAAGAATAATTTCTCAACGGACAGTTTTATTTCCTTTAAATATAGTGAGTTCTCTAGAATGATACCAAAATCTTCCACCCGCTGAACACAGATATGCGGAATTACCAATATTAACTAACTTCTAATATGGCAGATAAGTGCAGTAGATTTAAGCTCTACAAATAAAGATTAATCTTTTATTAGAATATGGCAACTTGATCAGACTTAAATCTACAAAATAGCGCCTCCCCTTTAATAGAACAATTAACCTTTTTCCATGACCACGCATTAATAATTTTATTAATTATTACAGTACTAGTTGCATATATCATAACCACTTTATTTTTTAATAAATTTACTCATCGTTACTTATTAGAAGGGCAAACAATTGAAGTAATTTGAACAATTTTACCAGCCGTTACATTAATCTTTATTGCTCTTCCATCATTACGTCTTCTCTATTTATTAGATGAATCAATAGATCCTATAATTACAGTAAAAACTGTTGGGCATCAATGATATTGAAGTTATGAATATACAGACTTCAATCAACCCTATGAATTTGACTCGTATATAATCCCATATCACGAGATAGCAACAGATGGATTCCGGCTTCTGGATGTAGACAATCGAACAGTTCTACCTATAAATACTCAAGTTCGGATATTAGTAACTGCAGCTGATGTTCTCCACTCTTGAACAGTTCCCGCACTTGGGGTAAAGGTTGATGCTACTCCTGGCCGATTAAACCAAACTAATTTCTTCGTAAATCGCCCCGGTTTATTTTATGGTCAATGTTCAGAAATCTGCGGAGCTAATCATAGATTTATACCTATTGTTATTGAAAGTGTTAATATTAAAACGTTTATTAAGTGAATTATAAATTCAATAAATTCATCATCAGATGACTGAAAGTAAGTGCTGGTCTCTTAAACCATAATATAGTAATTAACACCTACTTCTGATGAAGAAATTAGTTAAATAGATAACATTAATATGTCATATTAAAATTATTAATAAAATTAATATTTCTTTATTCCTCAAATAGCACCAATAAGTTGACTATTTTTATTCTTAATATTTTCATTTGCTTTGATTTTATTTAATATATTAAAATTTCCAATAATTTCCATGCAAAGCGAAATAAATGAAATTAGTACTAAAACCTCTCATACCTTAAATTGAAAGTGATAAGTAATCTATTTTCCGTTTTTGATCCTTCAACTAGTATTATAAATTATTCTTTCAACTGATTAAGAACATTCTTAGGGGTTTTAATAATCCCTTTATCATATTGACTACTACCTTCACGATTCACATTTTTTTGAACTTCAATCTCCAATACACTACATAATGAATTTAAAACCCTTTTAGGACCTTCCTTAAAAGGAGGAACATTTATTTTCATTTCTTTATTTACATTGTTATTATATAACAATTTCCTAGGCTTACTACCTTATGTGTTTACAAGATCAAGTCACCTATCAATAACATTAGCTCTCGCTTTACCATTATGACTAAGATTTATATTATTTGGGTGAATCAATTATACTCAACATATATTTGCTCATCTCGTACCACAAGGTACTCCTGCAGCACTAATACCTTTTATAGTTTGTATTGAAACAATCAGTACAATAATTCGACCAGGTACTTTAGCTGTACGATTAGCAGCTAACATAATTGCTGGTCACCTATTATTAACCTTGCTAGGAAATACAGGGCCGTATTTAAATTCATCAAGTTTATCAATTCTAATTCTAGCCCAACTCGCTCTTCTCACATTAGAGTGTGCAGTAAGAATTATTCAAGCTTACGTTTTCGCCATCCTAATTACTCTATATGCAAGTGAAGTTAACTAATGTCAACACATGCAAATCACCCTTTCCATCTTGTAAACCCAAGTCCATGACCTTTGACAGGGGCAATCGGCGCATTAACCATAGTAAGAGGTCTTGTAAAATGATTTCATCAATTCAATATATCATTATTAATTTTAGGAACTGTAATTACACTATTAACTATAATTCAATGATGACGAGATATTACACGAGAAGGAACATATCAAGGTCTTCACACCCTATCTGTGAATTATGGCTTACGATGGGGAATAATCTTATTCATTATTTCTGAAGTATTTTTCTTTATTTCATTTTTTTGAGCATTCTTCCATAGAAGTCTATCCCCTGCAATTGAATTAGGTATAATATGACCTCCGGCAGGAATTCAACCCTTTAATCCTCTTCAAATCCCATTATTAAATACTAGAATCCTTTTAGCCTCAGGAATTACTGTTACCTGAGCTCATCACAGTCTAATAGAAGGTAATTATAGACAAACTACACAAGGCTTATTTTTTACAATCCTTCTAGGACTTTATTTTACAATCCTTCAGGCTTACGAATATATTGAAGCCCCATTTACAATTGCTGACTCTAGTTACGGATCTACATTTTTCGTAGCCACGGGATTCCATGGATTACATGTTATCATCGGCACAAGTTTCTTAATTGTATGTTTCTATCGTCACTTATTAGCTCATTTCTCCCCCAACCATCACTTCGGATTCGAAGCAGCAGCATGATATTGACATTTCGTAGATGTAGTTTGATTATTTTTATATATTTCTATTTACTGATGAGGTAGTTATTTATTTAGTATATTAGTACAGTTGACTTCCAATCAAAAAGATTGATTAAATCAAAATAAATAATCTGATTAATCTTCACCCTTGCTTTAATTCTATTAACAATTTCATTAATCGTAATAATTTTAGCATCTATTTTATCCATAAAAACCATCAATGACCGAGAAAAAAGATCACCCTTCGAATGCGGTTTTGATCCAAAAAGCTCTGCTCGTCTCCCATTTTCTTTACGGTTTTTTTTAATTGCAGTAATTTTTCTTATTTTTGATGTAGAAATTGCCCTTTTATTACCTGTTACCATTATCATACAACAATCAAGAATTATATCATGAACTTTAGTAAGAATTTCCTTTCTTCTTATTTTACTATTAGGATTATACCACGAATGAAAACAAGGTGCATTAGAATGAGCATCTTAAGCTTAGGGTTGTAGTTAAAAATAACATTTGATTTGCATTCAAAAGGTACTAGAATTAGTCTACCTTAAATAAGACGCAAAAATTGCATTCAGTTTCGACCTGACGGTTGATGATTATTTTCATCCTTATTTAAAATTAATTGAAACCAAAGCTAGCGGTGTATTACTGTTAATAATATTATTGAAATTCATTTCCAATTAAGAAGAAATGTGAAGCTCAAATGAAAGCTGCTAACTTTCTATTTTAACGGTTTAATTCCGTTAACATTTCTCATTTATATAGTTTAAAAAAAAACAATACATTTTCATTGTATAAATAATGTTTATTATATTTATAAATATTTAAGAATCAATGATTTCCTTAACATCTTCAGTGTTACACTCTAAATATAAGCTACTTAAATATAATATTATAAGTACTAAAATTAATACCCATAAAGCAAATCTAATTAAATAGATTTTTAATCTATTGTTTTGTCATCATTGAACAATTGTTGAAAAATAACTTGAATAATTATAAAACATTTGTCCCCCTCAATCTTCTCTTCAACCTTGATCAAATGTTTTATAAATGTATTGCCCTAGTAATAAAGGATAATAATTTACCCCATAAGTAGAAATAAAGGGGGTGAATCATATCGAGCCTATAAAAGTAATTATTAAATAATATTTTAAAGATTGTAAATTATAAGATAATTCAAACTTAGATAATTCATAACCAAATCATCCCCCTAAGCCCGTAACAATTAATACTAAAAATTTTAAAGAACGGGGTAAACAAATTATTACAGGAGACGGAAACAAAACTCAACTTAACATACAACCCCCTAAAACTGCTATTACTATTAAAATAAGTATTCCTCGTAGTATAATTCAACCTTCATCTTGAAGACCATGACAGCTAAAAAAATTAAAATCACCAATTATAGAATAATATATTAAACGAAATGAATAACAAACTGTTAAACCTGTTGAAAAATAATATAAAAAAAAACTCAGTATATTTAAATAAGACAAAGAAGTAATTTCTAAAATTAAATCCTTAGAATAAAATCCAGCCAAAAAAGGTATCCCACACAAAGCCAAATTAGATACATGAAAACATACAGATGTTAAAGGTATTTGATGATATAAATCTCCTATAAAACGAATATCTTGACAATTCTTTAAATTATGAATAATAGCCCCTGCACATATAAATAATAATGCCTTAAAAAGAGCATGAGTTAAAAGGTGAAAAAAAGCTAATTTAGGGAAACCCATAGCCAAAATTCTTATTATTAATCCTAATTGACTTAACGTAGATAACGCAATAATTTTCTTTAAATCAAATTCAAAGTTAGCTCCAAGCCCAGCTATAAATATTGTAAGTCCTGAAATCAATAATAAAAAATTTCCTAAATTTCCTGTAATAATAATTGAATTAAAACGAATTAGCAAATAAACACCAGCTGTTACTAAAGTTGATGAATGAACTAAAGCTGAAACAGGTGTAGGTGCAGCCATAGCTGCAGGCAATCAAGAAGAAAAAGGTAATTGAGCTCTCTTAGTTATTGCGGCCAACACAACTAATAATGCAATAATAGTTATACTATCTGATATATTTATAGCTTCTAAATAATAAATATAATTTCATCTACCAAAATTTAATATTCAAGCAATTGCTATTAATAAGGCCACATCACCAATTCGATTAGAAAGAGCTGTTAATATACCAGCATTATAGGATTTTACATTTTGATAATAAATTACTAAACAATAAGAAACAAGCCCTAACCCATCTCATCCTAATAAAATTCTAATTAAATTAGGACTAATAATTAGAAACATTATTGATAAAACAAACATTAATACTAAAATAATAAATCGATTAATATTTAAATCCCCGTGTATATATTCATCTCTGTAATAAATAACTAATGAAGAAATAAATAAAACAAAACTTATAAACAATAAGGATATTCAATCAAATAAAAATGTTATAACAATAGCTGAACTATTTAAGCTAAAAACCTCTCACTCAATTATTACAACTAGATCTCTTATAATAAAATACAAACCTAAAATAAACAAGCTTAAAGAAATTATTATTAAAAATACAAATCTTAAAAAACAAATTGATAACGTTCATAAAATAATCTAAGGCATTTTAAATGCTTCTCTGACACCACAAATCAAAATTTTGAATATAAACTACTTAAATAAAGTCACATAATACATAGTTCACCCTTTAAAATTAAAATATTTAAAGGTAATCAATGTAATAATAATATTAGATATTCACGTGTGTATCCTATTGAACAAGAATAAATCCCAGAATAAATAGACCCGTGTTGACTATAAGAATATAAGTATAAAGAATAAGCTGCTCTAAAAAAAGATAACAATATTAATCTCACTATAGATAATCTGGATCAAGCGACTAAACTATTAAGAAGACCAATTTCACCTATTAAATTTAAAGATGGAGGGGCAGCCATATTAGAAGATCTTAAAAGGAATCATCATATTGCTATAGAAGGTATAAAATTTATTAAACCTTTATTAATTAATAAACTTCGTCTCCCTAGCCGTTCATAAGAAATATTAGCTAACGCAAATAAACCAGATGAACATAATCCATGAGCAATCATTAAGGTATAAGTACTACTAATTCCTCACGTAGATAATGTTATCAAGCCCCCTAATACTATTCCCATGTGAACAACTGATGAATAAGCAATCAAAGCCTTTAAATCCATTTGACGTAAACATACTAAACTAACTAAAACCCCTCCAACTAAACTAATACCAATTCATACAAAATTATATTTAAGACCTAGACTAATTAACATGGAATAAACTCGTAATAATCCATATCCTCCTATTTTTAATAATACACCAGCCAAAATTATTGAACCTGAAACAGGAGCTTCAACATGAGCTTTTGGTAGTCATAAATGCACTATAAATATAGGTATTTTAACTAAAAAGGCTAAAATTATACACAAATAAAATAAACTTCTTGTAAAATTCACATTATATAAAAACCCAATATATAATGTACCATAGCAATTATAAATACCAAAGAGCCCTACTAACAAAGGTAAAGAAGCTAATAACGTATAAAATAATAAATACACCCCAGCTTGTAAACGCTCTGGTTGATATCCTCAACCTAAAATAAGAAATAAAGTAGGAATTAAAGTACCTTCAAAAAATACATAAAAAAAAAATAATCTTACACTACTAAAAGTACAAACTAACAATAATAACAATATAATAATTAAAAACAAAAATATTTTATCAAAATACTTATGACGATAAACAGCCTCTCTTGCAGTAATCATCAAAGCACAAATTCAAAATCTCAATAAAATTAATCCATAAGATAAAATATCATACCCAAACAAATATCTTAAATTAAAAAAATTTGAAGTTAAATTACACTTTCATATAACTATAAAAGTTATAAAATATAAAATAGATTGAACCAATCATCAGAAGTTACGAAAAAAACACAGTGGGATTATAAAAATCAATATAACTAAAAACTTTAACATTGTAACACTCTAAAAGTTTGGAAAAAATCATTTCCATGAGTACGAATTATAGATACTAAAACCGATAATCCTAAAGCACCTTCACAAACAGAAAAGGTTAAAAACACTATACTGAAATAAAGTTCAAATTGAAAGTATCTTAAAAAAAAGAACAATATTAAAAATAAACTTAATACAATAAATTCTAAGCTTAATAATATTGCCAATAAATGTTTTCGATTAGAACAAAATCCTCAGACGCCGGAAAAAAAACTAATTATTCACACAAATATATAATTGTATATTACCATTTGTTTTAGTAGTTTATAGAAAACACTGGTCTTGTAAATCAGAAAAAAGATAATTTTACTTCTAAAACTCAGAGGAAAGATAATATCTTATCTCTAATCCCCAAAATTAGTATTTTATTTAAACTACCCTCTGAATCTTTTCTTCTATCCTCATTGTCTATAATTTTGTTAATAGAATAGTCTTTTCACAATTGGATCATCCATTGGCAATAACTTTAATCATTATTACTCAAACCTTAATTATCTGTTTAACTATTGGATTACTTAAACCATCTTATTGATTTTCATATATCTTATTTTTAGTTTTTTTAGGAGGAATATTAGTATTATTTGTTTATACTACTACTTTAGCATCAAATGAAATTTTTTCAGTTTCAATTATAGAATTAATAATCATTAGAGGAATCCTTTTATGTTTACTAGGTATTGTAATATTTTTAGACCATTTCTTTCAATTTTTATCTAATAATGATATGTTGATTGCAAGAAATAATTCAATTATTAATTATAGTGAAACAGACAATCTATTAACTAAATTATATAATACTTCAACAAGTATAATTACATTATTATTAATATCCTATCTATTATTAACATTAATTGTTATTGTAAAAATTACAGATATTTTTAGAGGACCTTTACGGCAAAAAAACTAATGGCAAACAAAGCACTTCGTACTTCACATCCTTTATTTAAAATCGCTAATAATGCTTTAGTTGATTTACCAGCACCATCTAATATTTCCGCTTGATGAAACTTCGGGTCACTTCTAGGTGTATGTCTCATAATTCAAATTTTAACAGGTTTATTCTTAGCTATACACTACACTGCTCATATTGACTTAGCCTTTTCAAGAGTAGCACACATTTGCCGTGACGTAAATTTTGGTTGATTCTTACGAACTTTACATGCAAATGGTGCTTCATTTTTTTTTATCTGTCTATACTTACACGCAGGGCGTGGTATTTATTATGGTTCATATAATTATATATATACTTGAATAACAGGTGTAGTTATTTTATTTTTAGTTATAGGAACTGCATTTATAGGATATGTTCTACCTTGAGGACAAATATCATTTTGAGGGGCAACAGTTATTACAAACTTATTATCAGCTGTCCCCTATCTAGGTACAGATTTAGTACAATGAGTGTGAGGGGGATTTGCTGTTGATAACGCAACATTAACACGATTTTTTACCTTCCACTTCGTCTTCCCTTTTATTGTAGCTGCGATAGTATTAATTCATCTCCTATTTTTACACCAAACAGGTTCTAATAATCCTCTAGGTTTAAATAGTGATGTAGATAAAATCCCATTCCATCCTTATTTTTCGTTTAAGGACATTTTTGGGTTTATTATTATAATTGCTGCTTTAGTATTTTTAACTCTTCTTGAACCTTATATATTAGGAGACCCTGATAATTTTACCCCTGCAAATCCTCTAGTTACCCCTGTTCATATTCAACCAGAATGATATTTCTTATTCGCATACGCAATTTTACGCTCTATTCCTAATAAATTAGGGGGAGTAATTGCATTAGTAATATCAATTGCTATTTTAATAATTCTTCCATTTTATAATACTCATAAATTTCGAAGCACCCAATTTTATCCATTAAATCAACTTTTATTTTGAAGTATGGTTACAATTGTAATTTTATTGACTTGAATTGGAGCACGACCTGTAGAAGATCCTTACATTTTAACTGGACAAATTTTAACAGTTTTATATTTTTCTTATTATTTAATTAATCCTATTACATTAAATATTTGAGATAATTTAGTAAAATAAGTTAATAAGCTTTATGAAAGCATATGTTTTGAAAACATAAGATAGAAGTTCAATTCTTCTATTAACTTCTACTAAAAAAAGTTCACTAAGAAAAAAATTTTAAAAATGAAATAAATATTGTTACCTCATAAAACTTTTCAAAGTTAGTTAAATTATGAAACTAAAAATAAATACCTTTAACCCTAGATAAAATAAAAGAAAATTTAATGATAAAGGTAAATATCTCTTCCATGCTAAATATATTAACTTATCATAACGAAACCGCGGTAATGTACCACGAACTCAAATAAATAAAAATGATAAAAAAACTAATTTTAAAAAAAAAGTAAAAGAAAATACATTTCTACCTAAAAATAATACACAAAATAACATACTTATAAATAAAATTCTTGCATACTCTGCTAAAAAAATTAATGCAAATCCACCCCCTCTATATTCGATATTAAATCCTGAAACCAGTTCAGATTCTCCTTCTGCAAAATCAAAAGGTGTGCGATTAGTTTCTGCTAAACAGGAACTAAATCATGCTAACATTAAAGGAAAAGAAATAAATATAAATCAAACATATTCCTGATATTTAATAAAATCTAATAAACAATATCTATCAACTAAAAACACAAACGATAATAAAATTAAAGCTAAACTTACTTCATAAGAAATAGTTTGAGCAACTGCCCGCAATCCACCTAATAAAGCATAATTAGAATTAGATGACCACCCAGCAATCATTACTGTATAAACCCCTATTCTAGTGCAGGCTAAAAAAAATAATAACCCTAAACTAAAAGAAATTAAATTTGTTAAAAAAGGGAAAACTATTCATCTTATTAAAGCCAAAAATAATCTAAAAATAGGAGAAAAATAGTATAAAAAAAAATTAGATAAAACTGGTATTGTAGATTCTTTTGTAAATAATTTAATTGCATCCGCAAAGGGCTGAGGGAGTCCACTTAAACCAACTTTATTAGGACCTTTGCGAATTTGAATATACCCTAAAACCTTTCGTTCCAATAATGTCAGAAAAGCTACACCAATTAATACACAAATTACTAATACTAATATTCCAATTAACGTACTTCTTATTTCCAAGAAAATAACTATTTGTAAGTTCAGATTACTTACCACAATCTTTCTATAAAAAAATTAAAATAGTATATAAACCAGTCAACTATCTCAACATAAATAGTAGTAATATAAGCACTTATACAACAGATAAGAAAATAACAAGACAAGAAATAAGAAGATATAAAGAAATAACTTCGCATATATAAATCCCATATTCATTCCAACATGATAATCTATTACTTTATTTAATCATTCTTTTACGCAATCAATTAGATACAAAGGATGGGTAATTACCGCAATAAATAAAATGCACAAGAAAATAATGAAAACTAATCAGAGAAATAAATTAAGTATAACTTCAAAAATCTTGAAACTTAGTTTAGATAAAATTACTATCTGTAATATCAATTACATATTTGAATTCTAAATTCAATGCACTTTTCTGCCAAAATAGTAATTTTGTTCTTAAAAAATAAATTATTTATCATATTTGGTCCTTTCGTACTAAAATATTTTTATAAAATAAGGATAGAAACCGACCTGGCTCACGCCGGTCTGAACTCAGATCATGTAAGAATTTAAAAGTCGAACAGACTTATTAACCTAACTGCTACATCAAGCCATTTTCTTAGTCCAACATCGAGGTCGCAAACTTTTCTGTCGATAAGAACTCTCAAGAAAAATTACGCTGTTATCCCTAAGGTAATTTTATCTTATAATCACTAAAAATGGATCACATATTCATAAATCAATGTTCATCAAATAAAGAGTTAATTTTATCTTTAAGTCACCCCAACCCAATATACTTTCTAAATAAAAATTACTTCACCTAAATAAACTTATTTAAAAAAGTACATAAAACTCTATAGGGTCTTCTCGTCCTCTATTTAAATTTAAGCCTTTTAACTCAAAAGTTAAATTCTATATATTATACAGAGACAGTCTATACTTCGTCAAACCATTCATTCCAGCCTTCAATTAAAAGACTAATGATTATGCTACCTTTGCACGGTCAAAATACCGCGGCCCTTTAATTTTTTTATCAGTGGGCAGGCCCGACTTTATATTCTCCACTAAAAAGACATGTTTTTGTTAAACAGGCGAGTATAAATTTTGCCTAGTTCCTTAATATAAACTTCCAAATAAATATTTTTTTACATATTTATATACTAATCTTATCATTATTTCCCTAAAATAAATATTAAATCATATATTCTGATAAAAAACTAAAACTTTTATAAAATCTTTCACAATAAATATAATTTATAACAAAATTATTATTGATAGCTAATCTAAAGCTTACAATTATTTCTTTTAAATAAATTTTATAATTAATAATCCGGAGCTTATCCCCCAAATTATAAAATCATCTCTATAAAAATTTAATGCAATTAAATCCTTACAGAAATAAATCAAATTAAATTTACTTCTCAAAAAACCAGATATATTAAGAATCGAATAACATTTCATTGCAAATATATTATTTCTAATGATTATACCACATCAACTAGCATAATATATTAGCCCTTCTTAAATCGGGAATTATAATATCATTATAATTTATTTTATAAGCCCTGATACAAAAGGTACAATTTATCAATTTACTTTTATTAAATTTAATTTTTAAATCTATTTCAACTTTCCTTCACAGTACTTCTACTCTATAAATAAAATTAATATTTCTAAATATAATACTACATCAAAAAATTACTTTTATTAACAAATGTTTAAAAAATTTTTGAAAATTAAGTAAAAAATTATCAAAACAATTCGAATTGCACGAACATCTTTTCAGTGTAAATGAAATGCTTACTTTAAAGCTTTGTTTTGACATTCTAGATACACTTTCCAGTACATCTACTTTGTTACGACTTATCTCATCTTATTAATGAGAGCGACGGGCGATGTGTACATGTTCTAGAGCTATAATCATGTTATCATAATCTAACAACATTACTTTCAAATCCACCTTCAGTTATATATTTCAACATAACATCCATATAAATAATTTTATTGTAATCCATCTCTTACTTAACCATAAGCTGCACCTTGACCTGACATATTTTCCTATTAGAAATTACGAAAATTAAATCTCTAAAAAGATAATCTTACGACGGCGATATACAAACTGATAAACAAGATTAAGTTACATATAACGTGTATTATCAATTACAGGACAGATTCCTCTGAAAAGACTAAAACACCGCCAAATTCTTTGAGTTTCAAGCCCTTAACTACTACTACCCAAGTATTTATAATTTACATTTAAAATAATAGGGTATCTAATCCTAGTTTATGATTCAAATTTCAAAGCTTCACTTTACAAAAACCGTTATATTCTTTCTAAAATTCCACCTTCAAAAAGAAATTATATGTTTTCATATTCAAATAGTTAACTTCCATACCAATACTATTTACTCAAATCCTAAGTCTAACCGCGGCAGCTGGCACAATTTTGGCCGATTTTATATTAAATTACTAATTCCAAATTTCTTTGATTGTCAATACTAAATACTGAGATTAATAAATTACCTTTAAGATACAGATATTTCTCACACAAATTTTCATGTAAATCATTCAACAAGCAAACACTCAAGCAAGAATAAAACTTTTATAGGAAAAAAATAAAGAATAGGTCAAAAAATTAAAGATTTAAATAAAATGCATAACAAAAAAAAAGAATGTTAGGCATAAGATGAACAAAATTTTTAATCTCCTCTCCTATAGGAAAAAGAGAAAGGCCTGCCCCTGGCCTTTCTACTTTATATAGAAAATAATAAATATATGGGTCAAACAATAACAAATCTATATATTATAAAGAATCATATTGAGAAGGAATTTTTTTTTTTTTTTTTTACTG